TTATTTATATAGTAAAATTATTAAAGATGGTTAAGAAATTTATTTAAATTATAATTTTTAAATAAAATTATAATTATTATATTAAAAATTTAATATATTAATATATATATATATATATAAAATATAGATAAATTAATATTAATTATTTTTATATTATATAATTTATTAAATTTTAAAAATTTAAATAGCCACTTTATATTTACAATGAATATTATGAAGAAGAAAAGAAAGAAAATATTAAAATTTTATTAATGTATGTTAAATATTTTATTATAAAAAAAAAAAAAAACAAATTCTATGTAAAAAAATTAACTAATAAATAAATTTTTTATGGTTTAAAAAATTTATTTTAAGTTTATTTTACATATAAATTTTAGTGTTAATTATTAATTATTTAAATAATATTTAATTTTTATGGTAGTAATTAATTTTAAAAATTTAAGAAATTAAGATTTAGTAATATAAAAATTAATAACTAATTTTGTGCCAGCAGTTGCGGTTATACAAAAGTTAATTTAAATTTTTTTAGTAATTAATAATTAAATAAATATAAAATAATTTAAATTTTAAAATTATTAGGTGAAATTTTAATTTAATAAAAAATTATTTTAAAATTATGATTTAATAAATTTAATAAAAAACTAGGATTAGATACCCTATTATTAAAATTTAAATTAATAATACTTAAATAGTAAATATTTTTTATTGAAACTTAAATAATTTGGCGGTATTTTAGTTTATTTAGAGGAATCTGTTTAATAATTGATAATCCACGAATAAATTTACTTAATTTAATATTTTGTATATCGTTGTTAAAAAAATATTTTTTAATAAAAATAATATTTTAAATTTTAAATTTAAAATTAAATCAGATCAAGATGCAGATAATGATTAAGAATATAATGGATTACAATAAATTTATTTAATTGAATTTTAATATGTAATAATTAAATGAAATTGGATTTAAATGTAATTTTATTTAATTTATTAAAATGATTAAATATTAAAATATGTACATATTGCCCGTCGCTTTCATTAATAAATTGAAATAAGTCGTAACAAAGTAGAGGTACTGGAAAGTGTTTCTAGAAAGAACAAATTAGAGCTTGAGATTAAGTATTTCATTTACATTGAAAAGATATTATATAAATAATTAATTTGAGGGGGAAAAATTAATAATAAATATGATAATAAAAAAATTTTTAATAATAAGAATATTTTGGGGGGTTAAAGTATTTTTAAAAGAAAAAATTAATAATTTTATAATTTATTAGTATTGTAAAAGAAATTTGAAATATAATTGAAATAAGAATTTATTTAAAAGTAAATTTAATTTGTTGTATCTTGTGTATCAGAGTTTATTAATAATAATTTATTTTTTAAAATTCTCGAATTTAAAAGAGTTAATTGATTAAAAAATTTATTGTTTTATAAATATTTTAAATAATTAATTGGAAATGAAATGTTATTCGTTTTTAAATATATCTAGTTTTTTTAGAAAAAAATTAAATTTTTAATTAATTAAAAAATTAATTAATTATTAAATTAATTTTTTAGTTAATTTAATATTTTAAGGGATAAGCTTTAAATTAAATTTTTATAATAATTAATTAAAATTTTTGAAAATTTTATGATTTATATTGTTAAAAAATTTTATTTTATTATAAATAATTTCATTAAATTTAAAATTTAATATAATTTAATTTTTTATAAAAAAATATTTTATAATTAAAATAAATTAGTTATAATGATAAAATTAGTATATTAAATAAAAGTTTAAATAAAATTTATTGAAAAATTATTTAAAAGGAACTCGACAAATAAATATATACATTATATATGTATATTAATTATATTCACCTGTTTATCAAAAACATGTCTTTTTGTTAATAATTTAAAGTCTAATCTGCCCACTGATTAAAATAAATTGAAGGGCTGCAGTATATTGACTGTACAAAGGTAGCATAATCATTAGTCTCTTAATTGGTGACTTGTATGAAGGATTGGATGAGATATAAATTGTCTCTTAAATATATAATTGAATTTAATTTTTTAATTAAAAAGTTAAAATAAATTAAAAAGACGAGAAGACCCTATAGAGTTTTATAATTATTTTATTTTAATTTTTAAATTTAATTATTTATATTATAATATTTTTAATTATTTTATTGGGGTGATAAAAAAATTTATTTAACTTTTTTTGGGTTTAAACATAAATAAGTGAATTTTTGATCCAATATTATTGATTATAAGAAAAAATTACCTTAGGGATAACAGCGTAATTTTTTTTTTTAGTTCGAATAAAAAAAAAAGTTTGCGACCTCGATGTTGGATTAAGATAAAATTTAAATGCAAAAGTTTAAAATTTTGATCTGTTCGATCATTAAAATCTTACATGATCTGAGTTCAAACCGGTGTGAGCCAGGTTGGTTTCTATCTTTTGAAAATATTAATATTTTAGTACGAAAGGATCAAATATTATAATTAAATTAATTAATTTTGATTATTATTAATTTATTAATAAAATTTTTATTACTATTTTGGCAGAAAAGTGTGATGATTTTAGAAGTCATTAATATATAATTTATTATATATGTAGTAGTGATAATAATTGATTTATTAATAATTTTAGTTGGTTTATTAATTTTAATTTTAGGTGTTTTAATTGGTGTGGCTTTTTTAGTTTTATTAGAGCGTAAAGTTTTAGGTTATATTCAAATTCGTAAAGGTCCTAATAAAGTTGGTTTAATAGGGATTATACAACCTTTTTCTGATGCCATTAAATTATTTACTAAAGAGACTATTTATCCTAATTTTTCTAATTATATTTGTTATTATTTTTCTCCTGTAGTTAGATTTATTTTATCTTTATTTATTTGAATATTAATTCCTTATTATTTTAATATGATTAGATTTAATTTAGGTTTATTATTTTTTTTATGTTGTACTAGATTGGGGGTTTATAGAGTGATGATTGCTGGTTGATCTTCTAATTCTAATTATGCTTTATTAGGGGGGTTGCGTGCTGTTGCTCAAACTATTTCTTATGAAGTAAGAATAGCTTTAATTTTAATATCAAGAATTATTATAATTATGGATTTTAATTTAATAAGTTTTAGATTTTATCAAAAAATAATTTGAATAATATTTTTAATGTTTCCTTTATCTATAATGTGAATTTCTTCCATATTAGCTGAAACTAATCGTACTCCTTTTGATTTTGCTGAAGGTGAAAGAGAGTTAGTTTCTGGATTTAATATTGAATATAGAAGAGGAGGGTTTGCGTTAATTTTTTTAGCTGAATATTCAAGAATTTTATTTATAAGATTTTTATTTGTATTAATTTATATAGGAGGCTACAGATTAAGATTTATTTTTTATTTAAAATTAAGATTTATTTCTTTCTTATTTATTTGAGTTCGTGGTACTTTACCTCGTTATCGTTATGATAAATTAATATATTTAGCTTGAAAAAGATATTTACCAGTTTCTTTAAATTTTTTATTATTTTTTTTAGGGTTTAAAATTTTTTTTTAATTGATTATTTTTAGTATAATAAATTAATAGAATAAAAATTCTTTCTTAAGTTTTCAAAACAAATGCTTTTTACAAGCTCATTAATTAATTAAAATTTATTTTTTTTTAAAAATTAAGTTATCTCAATATTTATTTAATAATGGGTTAATAATAAAATAACTGAAATATAAAATTGTTAATATTTGTCCAGTAATAATATATGGGATTTCTACTGGTCGAGCTCCAATTCATGTTAATAAAATAATTAATATAATAAATATTCAAAATAAAAATTGATTAATAGGATAAAATTGTAATCCTTGAATTTTTTTGTTAAAAGTTAATGGTAAAATAATTAAAATTAAAATTGATATAACTAAAGCAATAACACCTCCTAATTTATTAGGAATTGATCGTAAAATAGCATATGCAAATAAAAAATATCATTCAGGTTGAATATGAATAGGGGTAACTAATGGATTAGCAGGGATAAAATTATCTGGGTCTCCTAATAAATATGGATTAGTTAATGTTAATATTGTTAATAAAAATATTATAATAATAAATCCAATTATATCTTTATATGTAAAAAAGGGATGAAATGGAATTTTATCTAAATTTCTATTTAATCCTAAAGGATTATTAGATCCTGTTTGATGTAAAAATAATAAATGAATTATAGTTAATATTAAGATAATAAAAGGTAATAAAAAATGAAATGTATAAAATCGAGTTAAGGTAGCATTATCTACAGCAAATCCCCCTCAAATTCATGTTACTAATAAATTTCCTAAATAAGGAATTGCAGATAATAAATTAGTAATTACTGTTGCCCCTCAAAATGATATTTGTCCTCATGGTAGAACATATCCTATGAATGCTGTTGCTATTAATATGAATAAAATAATAACTCCAATAAATCATGTTATTTTTAAATTAAAAGATTCATAATAAATTCCTCGTCCAATATGTAAATAAATACAAATAAAAAAAAAAGAGGCTCCATTAGCATGTAAAGTTCGAATTAATCATCCGTAATTTACATTTCGACAAATATAATTTACTCTATGGAAAGCTATATCAATATTAGCTGTATAATATATTGTTAAAAATAATCCTGTAATAATTTGTGTTATTAGACATAAAGCAAGAATAGATCCAAAATTTCATCATGATGAAATATTAGAAGGAGTTGGTAAGTCAATTAATGAATTATTAATAATTTTAATAATAGGGTGAGTTTTTCGTATTGGCTTAAATATATTTAACATTTAATTATTAAAAGTTCGTAAAGGCCCATAAAAAATATTAGTAATTTTTACTACTGCGATTAAAGTAATAAATAAATAAATAATTAATAAAAATATTAATAATGATGATTGATTATTATAAAGTTTATTTAAGTTAATTTTATTTTCATTATTAAATCAAAATATATTAAAAAATTTATCTATTTCTAAATTATTATTTAAATTTATTCAATTTAAATTTTTTATAAATAAAATTTGAATAATAATTAATAAAATAGGAAATATAATAATAATAATTTTTATATTATTTGATAAAATAAATAATTCATTTGATGCAATTCTTGAAACATAAATAAATAATACTAATAATCCTCCTAAAAAAGTTAAAAATAAAATATATGAAAATCAGTATGTTTTAATTATTATTCCAGTTAATAAACAAGTTAATATAGTTTGGATTAAAATTATTAACCCTATAGAAAGAGGGTGATTTAAAAAATATATTATTATTGATAATATAATTATAGTTATAGAAATAATCATTTTTATCATTCAAAAAATAGTTTAAGTAAAATAATAATTTTGGGGATTATTGATAAAGGTATTCCTTTTTTTTTGAGTTTTTAAAGAAATATTCTTAATTTTGATTTACAAGACCAATGTTTTTAATTAAACTATAAAAACAAAATGATAATTATAAATATATGATTCATTTTTATTATGATATTTTTTATTGGTAATTTAATTTTTGTGTCTAAAAATAAACATTTATTAATTGTTTTATTAAGATTAGAATTTATAGTATTAAGAATTTTTTTTTTTATATTAGTTTATTTAATATTAATTGATTATGATATGTATATATTAATAGTTTTTTTAGTTTTTTCTGTTTGTGAAGGTTCTTTAGGGCTATCAATTTTAGTTTCTATAATTCGAACTCATGGAAATGATTATTTTCAAAGATTTAATTTATTATAAATGATAAAGTTTTTATTTTATATAATTTTTATAATACCTTTATGTTTTATAGTTGATATATTTTGATTGGTTCAAATATTATTATTATTATTAATATTTTTATTTATGAATTTATCTATAAGTTTTTTAATTAATAATTTAAGTTATATATTTTTTTGTGATTTTATTTCTTTTGGTTTAATTTTATTAAGAATTTGAATTTGTTTGCTTATAATTATATCTAGTGAAAATTTATTTAAAATAGGTTATTATGTTAATTTTTTTTTAATTAATGTTATATTATTATTAATTTTATTATTTTTAACTTTTAGAGTAATAAATTTATTTTTATTTTATTTATTTTTTGAAGGTAGATTAATTCCTACTTTATTATTAATTATTGGTTGAGGGTATCAACCTGAGCGAATTCAGGCTGGGATATATTTAATATTTTATACTTTATTTGCTTCATTGCCTTTATTAATAGGTTTATTTTATTTATACTCTGAGTTTAATAGAATAATAATTTATTTTTTAAAATTTTTTAATATAAATTTTATTTTAATATATATTAGAATAATTTTAGCTTTTTTAGTTAAAATACCTATATATTTTGTTCATTTATGACTTCCTAAAGCACATGTTGAAGCCCCTGTATCAGGTTCTATAATTTTAGCTGGAATTATATTAAAATTGGGTGGTTATGGGTTATTACGAGTATTAATTTTTTTACAGGAAATTAATATAAAATTTAATTATATTTGATTAATTATTAGATTAGTAGGTGGATTTTATATTAGATTAAAATGTTTTTGTCAAATTGATATTAAATCTTTAATTGCTTATTCTTCAGTTTCTCATATAAGTCTTGTAATTGGTGGTATTATAATTATAAATTATTGAGGTTATTTTGGTTCTTATATTATAATAATTGGTCATGGTTTATGTTCTTCTGGTATATTTTGTTTAGCTAATATTAATTATGAACGATTACATAGTCGAAGATTATTTATTAATAAAGGAATAATAAATTTTATACCTTCTTTAAGATTATGGTGATTTTTATTAATATCTTCTAATATATCAGCTCCTCCCTCATTAAATTTATTGGGTGAAATTAGTTTAATTAATAGATTAATTAGTTGATCTTGATTATCAATAATTATATTAATATTAATTTCTTTTTTTAGTGCTGGTTATAGATTATATTTATATTCTTATGTTCAACATGGTAAAATTTATCAGGGTATGTATAGTTTTTATAGAAGTGTATCTCGAGAGTATTTATTATTATTATTACATTGATTACCTTTAAATATCATAATTTTAAAAGTTGAATATTTTATAATTAATTAATTTAAATAATTTAAAAAAAATATTGATTTGTGGTGTCAAAAATATGAATTAATTTCATTTTAAATTATTAATAAAAATATTTGTTTTTTAATATTTTCTTTTTTATTTTTTTTTAGATTAATAAATTTTTTGTTTATAATTTATTTTATTATAAATAATATAATTCTTTTTTTTGAGTGAGAATTAATTTCTTTTAATTCTGTAAGAATTGTTATATCTATTTTAATTGATTGAATATCTTTATTATTTATAATGTTTGTTTTTATAATTTCTTCTGTTGTAATTTATTATAGTAAAAGATATATAAATTCTGATTTAAATTTATTTCGTTTTATTATTTTAGTTTTATTATTTGTTTTTTCAATAATTTTATTAATTATTAGCCCTAATATTATTAGAATTTTATTAGGTTGAGATGGTTTAGGTTTAGTTTCTTATTGTTTAGTTATTTATTATCAAAATTTAAAATCTTATAATGCTGGGATATTAACTGCTTTATCTAATCGTATTGGTGATGTATTGATTTTAATAGTTATTAGTTGAATAATAAATTATGGTAGTTGAAATTATATTTTTTATTTAAATTTTATAAAAAATGATTTAATTATAAGATTTATTAGTATTATAATTATTATAGCTGCAATAACTAAAAGAGCTCAAATTCCTTTTAGATCTTGATTACCTGCAGCTATAGCTGCTCCTACTCCGGTTTCAGCTTTAGTTCATTCTTCAACTTTAGTTACTGCGGGGGTTTATTTATTAATTCGTTTTAATATGTTAATTTTAAATACTTTTTTTATTAAAATTTTATTATTATTAGGTATATTAACTATATTTATAGCTGGGATTTCAGCTAATTATGAATTTGATTTAAAAAAAATTATTGCTTTATCTACATTAAGACAATTAGGATTAATAATAAGAATTTTAAGAATAGGGTTTCCTGATTTAGCTTTTTTTCATTTATTAACTCATGCTATATTTAAAGCTTTATTATTTATGTGTGCAGGGGTTATTATTCATATAATAAATGATATTCAAGATATTCGTTATATAGGCGGTATTACTATATATTTACCATTAACTTCATTATGTTTAAATATTTCTAATATGGCTTTATGTGGTATTCCTTTTTTAGCTGGGTTTTATTCAAAGGATTTAATTTTAGAAATAGTTAGTTTTAGAAATTTAAATATATTTGTTTTTTTTTTTTATTATGTTTCAACAGGTTTAACTATATTTTATACTATTCGTTTATTAATGTATATAATAATTAATGATTTTAATTTATTAAGAATTTATAATTTATATGATGAAGATTATATTATATTAAAAAGAATATTTATATTATTATTTATAAGTATTATTAGAGGAAGATTATTAAGATGAATAATTTTTTATTACCCTTATGTTATTTATTTGCCTTTTAATTTAAAAATAATAGTAATTTATGTAAGATTTTTAGGGGGTTTATTTGGATTTTTAATTAGAAATATAAAAATTTATAGATTAAATAAATTTATTATAACTTATAATTTAAGAAATTTTTTATGTTTAATATGATTTATACCTATATTATCTACTTATGGTTTAAGATATTATTTTTTAAGTTTTGGACAAAATTTATTGAAATCAGTTGATATGGGTTGAAGAGAAATTTATAGAGGTAAGGGTTTTATAATTATTTTAAAAAAATATTCTATTTTTTATAATATTTTTCAAATAAATAATTTAAAAATTTATTTATTTAGATTTATTTTATGAATAATAATTATTATATATATAATAATTATTAATATTTATTTAAATAGCTTATATAGAGCGTAATATTGAAGATATTAAGGAGATTAAAATAATTTTTAAATATTTATAAAAATATTTTATTTTATTTTTACAATGAAAATGTAATGTTTTATTTAAACTATATAAATAATATTAATAGAAATATTAATGGAATTTAACCACTAAAAATTAAGTTAGCAGCTTAATTTTATTCTTTATATTTCTTTTTAATTGGAATTTAATATTCAATTTTATCATTAACAGTGATATACCTCTAATTTGGTTTCAATTAATAATTAAATAAGGAGTATAATTTACTCTAAATTTTAAGTCGAAATTAAATGCAATATTTTGCTTCTTATTTAAGATAAATTGATAAATCAATATTATTTGAATGCAAATCAAATGTTTTATTTAAACTATAATCCTATTTAATTTGTTCAATTTAATATATTTTGATTTCATTCATGATATAATCCTATTAATAAAATTATAATAAAGAAAAATCTAATTTTTATTCAAGTTATAAAATTAACTATTTTATATGTTAAAATAATTGGAAAAATTAATGCGATTTCAACATCAAAAATAAGAAAAATTATTGTAATTAAAAAAAAATGTAGTGAAAAAGGAATTCGAGCTATTGATTTTGGGTCAAATCCACATTCAAATGGTGAACATTTTTCTCGGTCTATAAATGATTTTTTAGATAATAAAATTGATAATAATATTAAAATATTAGAAATAATTAAAATTAAGAATAAAATATTTGTTAATAAAATAATTATTTATATTAAATTTTTTTAAACTTTTTGATTGGAAGTCAAATATACTAATTATATTATATAAATAATTAATTTCCTCATCAATAAATTGAGATATAAAGGAATAATCAAACAACATCTACAAAATGTCAATATCAAGCTGCTGCTTCAAATCCAAAATGGTGATTTATTGAAAAATGTTTATTTAATATTCGAATAAAACATACAGAAAGAAAAATAGTTCCAATAATTACATGTAATCCATGAAATCCTGTTGCTATAAAAAATGTAGACCCATAAATTCTATCAGCAATACAAAATGGGGCCTCTAAATATTCATAAGCTTGTAAAATAGTAAAATAAATTCCTAAAATAATAGTTAATAATAAACTTTGAATGCCTTGAGTATAATTATTTTCTATAATAGCATGATGAGTTCAAGTTACTGTAATTCCTGATCTAATTAAAATGATAGTATTTAATAAAGGAATTTGAAAAGGATTAAATGGGGTAATTCTTATTGGAGGTCATATTGCTCCAATTTCAATATTAGGGGATAATCTTCTATGAAAAAAAGCTCAAAAAAAAGAAACAAAAAAAAAGATTTCAGATACAATAAATAAAATTATTCCTCATCGAAGTCCTTTTGTAACTAATATTGTATGTTTACCTTGGAATGTTCCTTCTCGGGAAATATCTCGTCATCATTGATATATAGTTAAAATTGTGATAATATATCCTAAAATTAATAAATTTATATTAAAGTTATGAAATCATTTTATTATTCCTGTTACTAAAGTTAATACTCCAATTGCTCCTGTTAAAGGTCAAGGACTATAATCAACTAAATGATATGGGTGAAAGTTAAAATTATTTTTCATTAGTTTACTTCTCTAGAATATAATGTTCTTAAAATAGCAATTACATAAGATTGAATGATAGCAACAGCTGATTCTAAAATTAATAATATAATTTGAATAATAATTAATATTAAAATAAAAATATATGATAAATTAGATCCTGTTCTTCTTAATAATGTTATTAATAAATGTCCTGCGATTATATTAGCAGTTAATCGTACTGCTAAAGTTCCGGGTCGAATAATATTTCTAATAGTTTCAATTAATACTATAAAAGGTATTAAGATATTAGGAGTTCCTTGAGGAATTAAATGAGCAAATATATGTTGATAATTATTAATTCATCCATATATTATGAATCTTAATCATAATGGAAGAGAAATAGATAGTGTTAAAGTTAAATGTCTTGTTCTAGTAAAAATATATGGGAAAAGTCCTAAAAAATTATTAAATAATACGAATGAAAATATTGAAATAAAAATAAAAGTAGAACCTTTAAAGTAGTTATTTTTTAATAAGGTTTTAAATTCATTATGTAATTTATTTAAAATGAAATTTCAAATTATAAAATGACGATTAGGGATTAATCAAAATGAATATGGTAAAAATATTAATCCTAAAATAGTTCTTATTCAATTAATTGAAAGATTAAATAGGTTAGTTGATGGATCAAAAATTGAAAATAAATTTCTTATCATTTTCAATTAATGTTATTTTTATTAAATTTTATTTTATTTTTATTAATAGAAAAATTAGGTGAATAAATATAATAATTTATAATATTAAATATAATAAAAATACAAATAAAAATAAAAAATGATATAATTCAGTTAATTGGTATTATTTGTGGGATAAAAGAATATTATATATAATAATAATTTAAATTTGACATATTTATGTTATAATTTAACTAATTCTTTATTCATTAGAAGTAATTGCTAATTTACTATAAAATGGTTTAAGAGACCAGTACTTGCTTTCAGTCATCTAATGAAGAATAATTATTAATTCAATTAATGAAATTTTTTATTGAAATTCTTTCAATTACAATAGGTATAAATCTATGATTTGCTCCACAAATTTCAGAACATTGACCATAAAAAATACCAGGTCGATTAATAAAAAAATTTGTTTGATTTAATCGACCTGGGTTAGCATCTACTTTAACTCCTAATGATGGAATAGTTCATGAATGAATAACATCTGTAGCTGTTACTATAATTCGAATTTGATTATTTATAGGTAAAATAATTCGATTATCTACATCTAGTAAACGAAAATTATTATTTATTATTTCATTAGAGGGAATTATGTAAGAATCAAATTCAATATTATGAAAATCAGAATATTCATATCTTCAATATCATTGATGTCCAATTGATTTTAATGTAATTAAGGGATTATTAAGTTCATCTAATAAATATAATAATCGTAAAGATGGTAAAGCAATAAAAATTAATGTAATAGCAGGTAAAATAGTTCAAATTATTTCAATTAATTGACCTTCTAGTAAAAATCGATTAATATATTTATTAAAAAATAAATTTAATATTAAATATCCAACTAAAATAGTAATTATAATTAAAATAATTAAAGTATGATCATGAAAAAAAATAATTTGTTCTATTAATGGAGATGCTCCATTTTGTAAGTTAAAATTAGATCAAGTTGCCATTTCTAAAAAAAGGATATCCTTTATAAATGGGGTTTAAATCCATTACATATAATCTGCCATATTAGAAATTTCTTAAAATTGGCAATTCATTATATGAGTGTTCAGCTGGTGGTAGATTTTGATATCATTCAATTGATGATGGTATATTTAAAGGAAATAAAGTAATTCGTTGAAAAATTATTGATTCTCAAATAATAATTAAAATTATTATAATAGCTAAAAGTGAGATATATGATCCTAATGATGAAATTAAATTTCAAGAAATATAAGAATCAGGATAATCAGAATATCGTCGAGGTATTCCTGCTAATCCTAAAAAATGTTGGGGGAAAAAAGTTAAATTAACTCCTAAAAATATAATAAAAAATTGAATTTTTAATAAATATGGATTTAATGTTAATCCTAAAAATAATGGATATCAATGAATAAATCCTCCTATAATAGCAAATACTGCCCCCATAGAAAGAACATAATGAAAGTGTGCTACTACATAATAAGTATCATGAAGAGTAATATCAATTGATGAATTAGCTAAAATTACTCCTGTTAATCCTCCTACAGTAAATAAGAAAACAAATCCTAATCTTCATAGAATTGAGGGGTTATAGTTAATTTGGGTTCCATGTAGGGTTGCTAATCATCTAAAAATTTTAATTCCAGTAGGTACAGCAATAATTATTGTTGCTGATGTAAAATAGGCTCGTGTATCAATATCTATTCCAATAGTAAATATGTGATGAGCTCATACAATAAATCCTAATAAACCAATAGCTATTATAGCATAAATTATTCCTAAACATCCAAATGTTTCCTTTTTAGTTCTTTCTTGTGAAATAATATGAGAAATTATACCAAATCCTGGTAAAATAAGAATATAAACTTCTGGGTGCCCAAAAAATCAAAATAAATGTTGATATAAAATTGGATCCCCTCCTCCGGCTGGATCAAAAAATGATGTATTTAAATTTCGATCTGTTAATAATATTGTAATTGCACCTGCTAATACTGGTAAAGATAATAATAATAAAAAAGCTGTAATTCCTACTGCTCAAACAAATAGTGGTATTTGATCAAATGACATATTATTAATTCGTATATTAATAATTGTAGTAATAAAATTAATTGCTCCTAAAATAGATGAAATACCTGCAAGATGTAAAGAAAAAATAGCAAGATCAACTGATCTTCCTCCGTGAGCGATATTTGAGGATAAAGGAGGGTAAACTGTTCATCCTGTTCCAGCTCCATTTTCTACAATACTACTAGAAATTAGTAATATTAACGAGGGGGGCAATAATCAAAATCTTATGTTATTTATTCGGGGGAATGCTATATCAGGGGCACCTAATATTAATGGTACTAGTCAATTACCAAATCCTCCAATTATAATTGGCATAACTATAAAAAAAATTATAATAAATGCATGTGCTGTTACAATTGTATTATAAATTTGATCATCTCCAATTAATGAACCTGGGTTTCCTAATTCTGCTCGAATTAATAATCTTAGTGAAGTTCCTACTATTCCTGCTCAAATTCCAAAAATAAAATATAATGTTCCAATATCTTTATGATTTGTTGAATAAAGTCATTTTCGCTTAAAATAAAATGGCTGAGATTTAAAGCGATAAATTGTAAATTTATTTACGAGAAATATTCTCTTTTATTAAGCTTTATATTCAATAATGATATAAAATTGCAAATTTTAAGGAGTAAATTATTTACTAAGGCTTAAAGAATAATTCTTTATAAATAATTTTGAAGATTATTAGTTTATTTAACTTAAAACCTTGACTTAAATAAAAATAAAGGTTCTAAGAATTATTCCTATAATAGAAATAAATGAAAAAAAATTAATTCATATTATAAAATTATTTTTTAAATAAACTTTAAATCATTTTATTTTAAAATAATTAAATATAAATGATGAATAAATAATTCGAATGTAAAAATAAATAGTAATTAATCTTCTTATTACTATAATAAATGTTAATAAATAAAAATTATTTATTATTAAAAAATTAATGATGATTCATTTTGGTAAAAATCCAATGAAGGGGGGGAGTCCTCCTAAAGATAAGAAATTAATTAATAAATTTATTTTAATTATAAAATTTATATTATTAATAAATAATTGATTAATAAAAAATATATTTAAAATATAAAATAAAAAAAATATAATTCTAATTAAAAATGAATATATAAAAAAAAAGAAAATTCATAAGTTTTCTCTAATTATAATTGAAAAAATTATTCATCCTAAATTATTAATTGAAGAAAATGTCATTAATTTTCGTAAAGAAGTTTGATTTAAACCTCCTAATGCTCCAATAATTACATTTATAATAATAATAAAATAAGAAAAATTTAAATTAATATAATAAGAAAATAAAATTAATGGGGTAATTTTTTGTCATGTTATTAAAATAAAATTATTAAATCATGATAATCCTTCAGAAATATTGGGGAATCAAAAATGGAACGGGGCTGAACCTATTTTTATTAATAATGAAGAATTAATTATAATTGAAATAAAATTATTTATTTCAAAATTATTTATTAAAATTATTTTAATTAAAATTGAAAATAAAAAATTTATAGATGCAATAGATTGGGTTAAAAAATATTTTAATGATGCTTCTGAAGATAAAAGATTATTAGAATTAGAAATTAGGGGGATAAATCTTATTAGATTAATTTCTAATCCAATTCAACAACCAAATCAAGAATTTGAAGAAATTGAAATTATAGTTCTAAAAATCAAAATAAATAAAAAAAATATTTTATTAGAATTAAATAAAAAATTAATAAAAAATATTACAATTGTAAATAAAGAAATTAAAAATTTCATATTATAAAATTATATTTTAGTGTAAGATGCACAATAATTTTTGATATTATTAGATATAGTTTAATTCTATAAAATATAATAAAGGTAGAATTTCTACTTAATTTATCCTATCAGAATAATCCTTTAATCAGGCACTTTATTTTTAAAAAAAAGGTTAATCCTTTATATTTGAGGTATGAGCCCAAAAGCTTATTTTTAGCTTATTTTTAA